CTGAATCTCGAGACGCTCTTCGAACCAATCGTAGACTTTATTGAGATAGGTAAACCAAGGGGACTCCCCCTCTGAGAACCGTATATGAGAATTTCATCTCGTACAGCTCAAACAAAAAAACCAAAAAACAGGTTAAAAGAGGTATGGAATAGAAAATTGGAAACTTCTTAATCTTTTGATTCCATTTTCGCTAAAAATACGAAAGAGTAAAAGTAAGAAAGCTCTTTTTTTTTTGTTATAATTAGAATGTCAAAAAATCAAGTAGGCTCACTTGTCTTTCTGTTGATCGTTCCAGGCCTCTTGAATCTTCTATTTCCCTATTTTTTTCTTTCATCTGTTATTTTAATTTGTATGGAATGTAGCTTTACTTTTGTTTTCTTTATTATTGATAGGAATTTTCTTGTTAAGACCCTAGGAATCAATTGAAACCTTAAATTAATACTAGAACCACGATGATTCAATAAAACCTTCAAGCTAAGTCAAGGATTCCCTGAGTAAGAACCATTGGATCATCATTTATTCAACGAGTAGAATCGATATAATGACTAAAACTAGAAAGAAAAGTTTGTTCTTTGAGCAAAATCAAAGCAGAAACGGGAATTTGAAAGAAGAAAACTCTTTCAATTGAAAACTTTTTTCTTTTGAAAAATTTGAGGAATCCGGCCACGAGGTCTGAATATTAAGTATGAATCATAGTTCAAATACTTCGTGATATATTTCATATATTCCGTGCTCCAGATACTAGAATGAATATCCGACGGGGTAAAACCATCTCTATCAAGACGACAGACCCACTTTCTGTACTCTCAATAGGATCAATTATAACAAGTCACACACTCATATTCCGGAAATACAGAAACACAAAAATTTCGCGGTCGAACTACCAAAAAAGAATAAGCTAAAATAAAAAGCCGAGGCCTAAATGCATCGTTTTTTGTATTTTTATTTAAAATTTAAAAGCTAGGGTTCTTATAAATCTAATTAAATCTAATTCAGTGAAATTCCGTCCAGTAAAACGGAAGAATTATAAATCTCCAAAATAATAGATAGGAATACCGCAAATAGAGCCATTGCGACACCCATCAAAGGAGTAGTTCCCCATCCAGGAGCTACTTTACCATATTCCGAATTCAATGGTTTCAATAAAGCCCCTACAGACGTCCGTCTTGGACCAGATCTAGAACTACCCTCAACAGTTTGTGCAGCCATAAATCCTATTTTGTATTCATTGAGATCTGTTGACTTTGTATACCATTCCGTTGTAAATAAACAATCTTATCATAGATCCATTGTGGTCTTGAAATTATATAATAATGGAAACAGCAACCCTAGTCGCCATCTCTATATCTGGATTACTTGTAAGTTTTACTGGGTACGCCTTATATACTGCTTTTGGGCAACCCTCTCAACAACTAAGAGACCCGTTCGAAGAGCACGGGGACTAGTTGAAGTAATGAGCCTCCAAATGTTGGGAGGCTCATTACTTCAATTCAGATAATGAAAAATCATTTCATTTTTTAGTTGGAACTTTAGGCGGTTCGCGAAAAAAGATAGCGAAAAAAATGATCCCTAGAGTCGAGACTAAGAGGAATGTATAAACCAATGCTTCCATAAATGTGATCGCGGTTTACAATTATAGCTTCCATACCTGTTTATTGGGGATCATCTCCCCGATTAAAGAAAAAAAAATCAAAGAAAAGGCGAAAGGGCGGAGATTTAAATCCAGACTTTTTCAGTATCCTATGTAAAATCACAAAGAGAAAATAGAAGTGAGAAGCGAAAAATAACAGAGCAATGCTGCATCAGACTACTTGTCTTCTTGTAGTTGGATCTCCAAGTTTTTGGAATGCTCCAAATTCCACTTGAGCATCCAAATCTGGGTCAATACCAGCAAAAACATCTCTGAATAAGGTTCTAGCACCATGCCAAATGTGCCCGAAGAAGAAGAGCAGAGCAAAGGAAGCATGTCCAAAAGTAAACCAACCTCTTGGACTGCTACGAAAAACACCATCGGATTTCAAAGTAGCACGATCTAATTCAAAAATTTCACCCAATTGGGCACGTCTAGCATATTTTTTCACAGTCGCAGGATCACTATAACTCACTCCGTTCAGTTCGCCACCATAGAACTCAACGGTTACGCCTACTTGTTCGACACTATACTTCGATTCTGCCCTTCTAAAGGGAACATCGGCTCTAACAATTCCATCTCCGTCTACCAAAACAACTGGAAATGTTTCAAAAAAAGTAGGCATGCGACGTACAAAAAGTTCACGCCCTTCTTTATCTCTAAAGACAGGATGTCCTAACCACCCGACAGCTATTCCATCTCCGTTATCCATTGAACCCGCTCTGAATAATCCCCCTTTCGCTGGATTATTTCCGATGTAATCATAAAAAGTTAATTTTTCAGGAATTTTAGACCAAGCCTCTGATAAACTTTGATTTTCGGCTAGTCCAGCGCTAACTCTTCGATATATTTCTTGCTGAAAGTATCCCTGATCCCATTGATAACGGGTGGGACCAAATAATTCGATAGGAGTAGTTGCTGAACCATACCACATAGTTCCAGCAACAACAAAAGCTGCAAAAAAGACAGCAGCGATACTGCTGGAAAGAACGGTTTCAATATTGCCCATACGTAATCCTTTATATAGACGTTGGGGCGGGCGGACACTAAGATGGAATAAGCCTGCTAATATGCCCAATGTCCCTGCTGCAATATGATGAGAGGCTATTCCTCCTGGAACAAAGGGATCAAAACCTTCCACACCCCACGCGGGATTTACAGATTGTACCTTTCCAGTTAGTCCATATGGGTCGGACACCCATATTCCAGGACCATACAATCCTGTTACATGAAATGCGCCAAAGCCAAAGCAAGCCACTCCTGAGAGAAATAAATGAATTCCAAAGATCTTAGGCAAATCCAAAGAAGGTTTTCCTGTGCGTTCATCACCAAATATTTCTAGATCCCAATACACCCAATGCCAGATAGCTGCCAAGAAGCACAAGCCAGAGAACACAATATGCGCCCCGGCTACACCTTCGTAACTCCAAACCCCCGGATTCGTTATCGTCCCTCCTGTAATACTCCAACCGCCCCATGAATTGGTTATTCCTAAACGAGTCATGAAGGGTATAACGAACATACCTTGTCTCCACATTGGATCGAGAACAGGGTCGGAGGGATCAAAAACTGCTAATTCATATAGAGCCATTGAACCGGCCCAACCAGCAACCAGAGCTGTATGCATTATATGAACAGAAAGCAAACGACCGGGATCATTCAATACGACAGTATGAACACGATACCAAGGCAAACCCATGGTAATACCCCTTTATCAACAAAAAATAGACACTATGTAACTTTATTGCATTGAAAAAACTATGCTATGGACCCCCCTTTTTTTTTTTCAGTGGATTATCTCGGAAAAAGGGTTACTATTTGTTCTATTCTTTTAGTAAAAATGGAACAATTTGGTTCATAGGAAAAAAGAGAAGCAGATCTATTCTATACTCGATAAGTACCAATACGCAATGGGGGTTTATTCCCTTTTCGAAGAGCGCATGCATCCATATTTAGTCATCATTCAAAGTACCTATTCGTAAAAATTTTCTTTGTTTTCCTTTATTTTATGAACTTATTCTATCTATGTAGAAAATATGACGATAAAGCTAATATTATTAAAATAATAAAACCATTATTACGTTTCCACATCAAAGTGAAATAGAGTACTTAATTCTTTTTTCTTTCAGTTTATGCCTATTGGTGTTCCAAAAGTGCCTTTTCGAACTCCCGGAGAGCGAAATCCAACTTGGATTGACATATAGTGCGCCCTGTCAGATATATTGGGTCATATGGGATTTCCCCATTCTCTCCCCCGATCGAGATATCCTCTCTTTCGCCCCCAAAAAAAGCGATTGAATCATCAAAAATTTGTAACGTGAAGTGCAATGAAATGGAATTAGATCCGTTTTGTGAAGAGGTATCCAGATTAATATTAGCAATTCAAATAATTTATGGTCGACTTGGCTGGACCAATAAAATTAAGTATCCAGGCTCCGTTTAGAAAAACCCAATTGGTAATATATCTATTATTAGGACTTATAGATATCATAAACAATCCTATTTAGAAAGAAATTATTAAATAGCACTGATCCCAAACAGTTAATCAATCGAATAATAAATATAATGGATACGTCGAATATTTGGCGGAAGACATAAAAGAAATGAATTGCAAAATTGAGAAAAAATGAAAAAAAAAACAAAGACGTGGTATTGGGGTCATTTGTCCTATATGTGCAAATCAAAATCGGGCAGATCCTTACTCGGAGTAGAGCAGAAACCTAAAAAAATGGAAGAAGCCCATTCAGGAACAAGAAAATGGCATCGTGATTTTTGGATTGGATCTCGATGAAAAAATACATCAATGAAAAGTTAGTGCGATAAAACTGTTTTTTATATTCTAATATTATATATTATAGGAAAACCGGCCAAACGCATCGTTCTTCAAAAATGAAAGAGAAGCCCCTTCCTTCATTAGAAGGAGTCCGCTATAAAAAAAGAAAGAGGGCTGGAAGCTACACATTGATTTTTTTTTCGCAAGTTTTAGTTTTGTTGAACCGTATGCATCAAAAGGTGCCCGTACGGCTCCTAAGGGATACAATTTTATCCGAATCAACCGACTTTATCGAGAAAGATTAATTTTTTTAGGCCAAGCGATTGATAGCAATGTTTCGAATCAACTTATTGGTCTTTTTGTATATCTCAGTTCGGAGAGTGATACCAAGGATCTGTATTTGCTTATAAACTCTCCCGGCGGATGGGTAATACCTGGAATAGCCATTTATGATACTATGCAATTTGTGCGACCAGATATACAGACAATATGCATGGGATTGGCCGCCTCAATGGGGTCTTTTATCCTGGTCGGAGGAGCAATTACCAAACGTCTAGCATTCCCTCACGCTTGGCGCCAATGGGTTTTTTATTTAAGAGAAAAAAGAAGACTATGCCTTCGCCATATGAATTATTAATATTAAGTAATATTAGCATGGCACTTCGAATTTGATATGCAAATTTTTTATTGTTTTTCAAAATATTAGATTATGTATCGAAAGAGTAGTATGAGATAAAGGAAGGGTATTTCCTATTTTATCTTACCTATCGTAGGTCGATTTCAGCGTCACAAACTTTTTTCACACCGGCAGGTTATTAACAACATTTATGTTATGAAAGAGTACGAAAATAAAAAAAAAAGAAACTTTGGGATTGCTGAATCACAGACAAAATAAATATATTAAAGCAACGGGGCCATCATAGTATTTTTGAACTCCTCCGAAAAAAAAAAAGAAGGGTGGTAATTGGATCATTTACCGATCTGGGTATAATGGATCCCACATTTTCTCTTTCTTCGATGAAAGGTAAAAAAATTCCATTGTGGAGCCGTATGCAATGTAAAAAAAATGCCCGTACGGTTTTCTATCTTTTTCTTATTTTATTCTTTATCTCTTCGCCTTGCCTCCTCGTGCGAGATACAGGAACCTTTGATTGTGTTATATTATATGATCAGGGTAATGATCCATCAACCTGCTGCCGGTTTTTATGAGGCACAAACGTCCGAACTTATCCTGGAAGCGGAAGAACTACTGAAACTGCGCGAAATCCTTACAAGGGTTTATGTACAAAGAACAGGCAAGCCCTTATGGGCTGTATCCGAAGACATGGAAAGGGATACTTTTATGTCAGCAACAGAAGCCCAAGCTCATGGAATTGTTGATTTTGTAGCGGTTGGATAAAAAATAGCAGTGATTTCGTGCAAATATATGATTTAAGATTTTATCTTCTTACTTCTTAATTACTTAATTAAAGGTTTAATATTCTATTAATATATTGAAATCGAATAAACTCATAATCATCCGGTTAGGATCAATCTAAACCAGCCCATAATGTATAATTCAGCATGCCAACTATTAAACAACTTATTAGAAACCCAAGACAGCCAATCAGAAACGTCACGAAATCCCCCGCTCTTGGGGGATGCCCTCAGCGTCGAGGAACATGTACGAGGGTGTATGTGCGACTCGTTTAAATCGTGGGCTGAGACAAAACAAAAGAAAAAACAATTTTTCCAGTATCCATGATCAGTACCGGTGAATCGGATAGAATGGAAGAACTTCATTCACTATCTAAAAAAGATGGATCTATCATATCTTTCTATTGTGTATGAAATTTATGGTTTCAATTGGTGCAAATTAAATCACCTGAATTTTCAATTTAAGATGAGAAAGAATTCCCCATTGGTAACAAATAGTTACCCATTAAGCGGGGGAAATCCTATTTAAAAAAGTAGAAATATTATGTTTAGAAGAACGGACTCACAAGGTCAGCTACCCACCCAATCTTCATAATTAAATACCGTTACTGTATAAGGTATATCTCATTATGAAAGACAAATTACTGGAAAATTCATGGGTAGAGCCAAAGAGTGGTAACTGTACAAGTTACCAATAAAATGAAGGAAAGGGCTCCGGTGTATAGAGAAGACCTCACCGTTTAAGAAGTAACCATAGAGACGATGGAACCCACAATTTCTTTAGCTATTTCTATTTTTATTTTTCCAATGCCTAGAAAAAAGGAAAAAAGCGTGGTAGGGAAGGTTATAGTAGCAAAAGCCATTGGAATTTTTATTTTATAAATTGGAAGAATCCGTTTTGTTATTAATAGACTAGGAAGGGGGAAAAGAATAACTGAAAGAAAGGAAATCAATTAGTTATTCATTAAAGTTTCATTTACTCAATGACCAGAATTAGACGAGGATATATAGCTCGGAGACGTAGAACAAAAATGCGTTTATTTGCATCAAGTTTTCGCGGAGCTCATTCAAGACTTACTCGAACAATTATTCAACAGAAAATAAGAGCTTTGGTTTCGGCGCATCGTGATAGAGATAGGAAAAAAAGGGATTTTCGTCGTTTGTGGATCACTCGAATAAATGCAGTAATTCGCGGGGCGGGGGCATCCTATATTTATAGTAGATTAATACACAATCTGTATAAGGGGCAGTTGCTTCTTAATCGTAAAATCCTTGCACAAATAGCTATATCAAATAGGAATTGTCTTTATATGATTTCCAACGAGATCATAAAATAAGGGGATTGGGAGGAATCCGCCAAACTCTTTGAAATGGAATTCTCTTTTGAAATGGAATTCTCTGGAGAATGAACTCCGGGAAGGTAGAGTAGAAATTAGTATGATAAAATCTGATAATATGATAAAGTCGTCAAAATGAGCGAACACGCCCGATAAAAAAAATTATTCCTCTTAAAATTATTCCTCTTACCCGATTCTTTTTTTTCTTACGACACGAATGATTCTCGGATTTTTTGAACAAAACGTCCATCTGTTTTTGAGTTCGGATTAGAATTTTGATTCAATTGAAAAGTAAGCCTATTTTTTTCTGTTCCTAAAACCAGGAGTTCTGGTGGTTGACTCCCTTCTTTCAAATTGTTTCTCATTATTAAGAAAAGGTAACGAAGATAAAATACGAGCTTGTTTTATAGCAATAGTAATTAATCGTTGTTCTTTTAAGGTTAATCTATTCACCCGTCTAGATAATATTTTTCCTTGTTCACTAATAAATCGACTAATTAAACTCATGTTTCTATAATCAATTCGATCCCCCGATTGGATCGGGGGCAAACGCCTACGAAAAGATCGCTTGGATTTAAGAAAGAGCCGCTTGGATTTATCCATAATTTGTTTATTCCTTATCCCTAAAATACTATTTCGATCAAATCAAAAAAAATTATAGAAGAAATTCATAGGATTGGGTTTGTCTATATTTATTTAGTTGTTTTTATTTCAATATATGAAATAATAGAAATATATATCGAAATTTTTTTCATGTTCCTTGAAAGGGTGACACCCAAGCACTCGGTTCGATCTATATCTATTTCTTTATCTCCCCATGAATTGTATGTTTGAAACAATACGGACAGAATTTTCTCAACTCCAATCGACTAGGTGTATTGTGTCGATTCTTTTGAGTAATATATCTGGAAATACCCGTTGATTCCTTATTAAGACCGTTTCGAACACAACCGGTACATTCCAAAATAACCCTTACTCGAACGTCTTTACCCTTGGCCATGAACCTCCTTTGGTTTTTGATTCACCCAACGTTTCTATTTCCCGATCCGACGCAAATAAGAAGAAAGGAAAGGGGACGAAAAAATAGAAGTGGCTAACAACTCAAAATCAAATTATGAAATAAAGATTTTGTTGCAATTAATATAGTAAATAATAAGTAATACAACAATTTCGAAAGCGATTTCTAATCGCAGTACAGTATTTCATTTAAGTATCTTGTATTGCATGATACTCTTATTCTAGTCACATTTCCCTTTTGTTTTCTTTTAACTCTATTATTAATTTTATTCTTAATTTAATTGGAGCCTTAACCCGAATTTAACTGAGGTTGAATCCACTTTTTTCTTTCTCTTTACCCCCGTATTCAATCTATCTAATTCGAAAAAAAAAAAGACGGGAAAGAGAGATTAGTCACAAATATTTGACTCTATCTCTAATCTTCTTCACCCCTTTCCATATCAATAACTAGAATGAAAAAAAAGGAAATGTCAACGCATCTGGGAAGAAACGATTGATTTCTATCAATAAACCTGCTAAAGACCCGAACCAGAGAGTACTTAGTACCGGTGCCACGGAAAGATATGTTTTAAAATCTCGCATTGAGAATCCTCCTTCTTTTTTTTATATTCCATATTGTAATACATTATGGTAAGAGATGTATATATATTTAAAGACCACTTGTATTTTTGTATTTGTGTGTGGAATCCTCAATTCAACTTGACATGCGCAATGATTCGGTAGAGAATATTTTCTTTTTCTTAAAGCAAAAAAACAGGTCCCTTTGCGCCTGAGAATTCCCGAGAAAAATATTAATTTATTATTATATGTTATATGATATGAGACCAAGAGGAAGAAATAGCAAGATACATTTTGCATAGAAAGGAAGGAAATGGAAATAAAATAAGGATGTGGAAAACAAGACCGGGATTTTCTACAATGATACTGTAGACCAGTTAAAAGGGATGTAGCGCAGCTTGGTAGCGCGTTTGTTTTGGGTACAAAATGTCACGGGTTCAAATCCTGTCATCCCTACCTATTATTGCTCCTCGAAGCAGTAACCTGAGATACATTTTAGAGCGATTCAATTTGGACATACATAATACATAATTTTCAATTTTATGATAGTATACATATGCAAGAAGTATTTATTGGGGTTGAAATTTTTTTTGGGGTTCTATACTATATAAAAAAAAGAATCCCCTTCTTTACAGTCTTTTCCGTTGTGGTAAGAAAGCGCTCTTAGTTCAGTTCGGTAGAACGTGGGTCTCCAAAACCCAATGTCGTAGGTTCAAATCCTACAGAGCGTGATTCTGCTCTTGTCTTGTTAGATCGAAAATTCCACTGAACTGAAATATGAAATACAGCAATCTGAATTTGACCTTTGACCCCCCCAAAAAAATGAAATTAAAGAAAGGAGGAGGTCAGTTAAAAAAAGAGATGTGAATTAATATTAATCAAAGGTCCAACTGATCACCACGCCTGTATTGTAAATATGCGGTTACGAATAATCCAGCCAAAGTAATAGGAATTAGACCTAAGACAATTCCAAATAGAAAAACTTCAATCATTTCAATTTAATTTATTTGAAAAGGGAAAAGGGGAGGTAATATCTATCCCGAAATATTACTATTAATTCGTATTGCTTAGGAATCTCAATTCCCAATAATTGGGAATTAACACGGTAAGGAACTACCAAATATATGGAATACCACAGAAGGATTTCTTTTTATGAATTATTCAATTATTCATTCAATTAATTTCAAATAAGTCCTATCTTACTCAGACCAATAAATAGAGCCGAGGTTAGAGTTAAAGCCGCTAGTAAAAAACCGAAATAACTAGTTA